TTCCACTCGCCCCATGGTTGGGAACTAATGATTGGTTCGATCTATAAAGATTTTGAATTTGCTCATAATGAGCAAATTATATCTGGTCTTGTTTCCACTTTTCCAGTCATTCTAGATACAATTTTGAAATATTGGATCTTCCATTATTTAAATCGCGTATCTCCCTCACTCGTAGTGGTTTATCATTCAATGAATGAATGAAGGACTCGTTTAATCTGGCGATATCAATCAAACCCGAATGTGACTTCGTAATACTCACTCTTTATACTTCTACTCGTCTAGAGGATTTCTCTTATAATTCAGTAGAATTATTCTATTCTAGTACAATGGCAGAATCGTGGATAGGGAACTATACCAGCGACCTACCTGATTTATTGTAGAAATTTCCGGATCGATAATTGGACCATGCAAAAGAGAAATATTTTTGAGGGGGTAAAGGAACAGATGACTCGATTCATTTCCGTATTGATCATGATCTATGTAATAACTCGGACATCTATTTCAAATGCATATCCCATTTTTGCGCAGCAAGGTTATGAAAATCCACGAGAAGCGACTGGGCGTATTGTGTGCGCCAATTGCCATTTAGCCAATAAACCCGTGGATATTGAGGTTCCACAAGCTGTGCTTCCTGATACTGTATTTGAAGCAGTTGTTAGAATTCCTTACGATGTGCAACTGAAACAAGTTCTTGCTAATGGTAAAAAAGGGGCCTTGAATGTAGGGGCCGTGCTTATTTTACCCGAGGGATTTGAATTAGCCCCTCCTGATCGTATTTCTCCTGAGATGAAAGAAAAGATAGGTAATCTGTCTTTTCAGATTTATCGACCCACTAAAAGAAATATTCTTGTGATAGGTCCTGTTCCCGGTCAGAAATATAGTGAAATCGTCTTTCCCATTCTTTCCCCGGACCCTGCCGCTAAGAAAGACGTTCACTTCTTAAAGTATCCCGTATATGTAGGCGGGAACCGGGGAAGAGGTCAGATTTATCCCGACGGGAGCAAGAGCAACAATACAGTCTATAATTCTACAGCAGCAGGTATAGTAAACAGAATAGTACGTAAAGAAAAAGGAGGGTATGAAATAACCATATCTGATACGTCGGACGGACATCAGGTGGTTGATATTATACCTCCAGGGCCAGAACTTCTTGTTTCAGAGGGCGAATCTATCAAGCTTGATCAACCATTAACGAGTAATCCCAATGTGGGTGGGTTTGGTCAGGGAGATGCAGAAATAGTACTTCAAGATCCATTACGCGTCCAAGTTTTGTTGTTCTTCTTAGCATCTGTTATTCTGGCACAAATCTTTTTGGTTCTAAAAAAGAAACAATTTGAGAAGGTTCAATTGTCCGAAATGAATTTCTAGATCCGCGGATTCATCAAGTTGGTAATGGTGAAAAGAAGGGGCCGAATTGTTGTGATCAATGCAATTATGTTATGTGTGATCCAAAAATCGTGGAAAATGTTTTGCTTTTTTTGCTTATTTTGTTTATACGATTTTCTTTTATGCGAGATGTAAGAAATTGCTCGTATCCTATTCCTATTCCTAGTAATAGTATGTATTTTGGTAATAGTATGTATTATATTGCGAAGAAGACTGCTCAACCCCCCAATTTTCAATCCAAATCGGAGCGCTGTGGCCGTGTCGGGTCTCCTATTGCCAGACTATAAATGCCATGTAATACATCAATAGTTTTTTCTACCTCCTAGAAGCGAATCATTTGTTCCTTTCATTTATCCCTTGCCGTGTATTCGCCCCTACTTAATGCCTACTATTATCTATTAGGATCTATTAGAATGGATCTATTAGAATAGAATTCGCTTCTGGGAGGTATTACTTGTCTTGCTAATCTTCGACACAAGATTAGGTTGGAAAATTCCTTTTTTGTGTCGAAACAATAAGAATTCTTGATCCTGTTCGTCAAAGATTACTATTTTTTTTGATTCTCTAGTTCTATCGGAGACCCCTGTTTCGATTCAAAAGAAGTAGTGGATAAAGAAAAAAGGGTGGGAGTCACTTACTGAGAAAATAGAACTTCTTCAATGAACTTATAAAAAAAATGAAAAAATCAAAAAGAAAATTTCAAGAAAAAAACGTTTAATGCTCCGAGTGAAAAGATGAAATCTTGGATTTTTGCGCATATCCAAATCCTTATTTTATTGATTATCTCATCCCAGTTCCATTTTTTTTTTTTTCTTTTTAGAGAGTAAAGAGGGTAAAGTAAGATTAGTATATATAATTTGTAGGATGTCTCGTCTATAAAAATACATATTGTGCAGTCCAGAAAATCAAAGGATTCCATTCTTAAACCTTAAAAACAAAAATATCATCAGAAACAAAGGGATGGAATGTTTGAAATATCGGAGCAAAGGATCTGTTTTGTCATTTCTACGAATAGAATATGTTGGCTGGACGAATTTCCAACTTCTTTTATGTTATGGAATGGGTCAAACAAAGTCTCGCCCGAAGAGTAAGAACTCAACAGACCTGCCCCCCT